TCAAAGTGAATCCTCCCTAGATACATCCATTTAATTGAATTCTCGATCTATTCCGAATATACGTGAAGATTCAAAACGAAGATTCAAAACGAATTTCATTTCATTTTTCTTTACTTTATTTGAACTTTATTTTATATTTATATTTTGATTTTATCATTTTTTTTTTTAATGAATCAAAATAAAAATGAAGACGAAATCCGCCCAATGCAATAGATTTCAAATTGAAAACTGATTTTTCGGTAAATCAATTACAAAATGCTTTTGTAGAATGTTCAATATCTGTTTTAGATCTTCTATGCGAAAATGTTCAATTTGCATAAGATCTTCTTGACTCTTATTCAAAAGGTCTAATAATGTATGTATATTGGACTTTTTGAGGCAATTATAGGTCCTGGAAGGCAATTCTGATTGGTCAATAAAAATACATTTCAATGCTATTTCTTTTTTGTTTTTTCTTAGTTTAGCCAATCCATCATGAAAGGTAAAAAGGGGTAAAGTGGCCTTTTTTTGATTGTCCTCGAAATTTATGTCTTGTTCTTCCGCATGTAGAAAAGGGATAAATAAATCAATCAAATTACGGGAGGCTTCATGAAGTGCTTCTTTAGGAGTTAAACTCCCATTCGTCCATATTTCGAGAAAAAGTATCTCTTGTTTTTCATTCCCATTCCCATAAGAATGAATACTATAATGTGCATTTCGAACAGGCATGAATACGGCATCTATAGGATAACTTCCATTTTGAGCCTTGTTTGGTGTTTTCATACGATATCCGCGATTCCTCTCGATTTGTAATCCAATACAAAAATCAATTGGTTCCGTCAGGCTAGCTATATGCTGTGTAGTATCAACGATTTCCACAGAAGGCGGCGAGATTATATCTTGAGCAGTTACGCATCTAGGACCCTTAACGCAAATAGATGCGTCGCGAGTTCCATACAGATTACTTCGTAATACAATTTCTTTCAAATTCATGAAAATTTCATGTACTGATTCTTCAACCCCCACTATGGTAGAATATTCATGTGGTATCTTTTCAGATTTTACACGTGTTATACATGTTCCGTCTATTTCTCCAAGCAAAGCTCTTCGTATCGCGATGCCTATCGTATCGGCTTGACCTTTCATAAGTGGAGACAGAATAAAACGTCCATAATAAAGACGCTTATTGTCTACTCTTGATTCAACACACTTCCACTGTAGTGTCCGAATAGATATTTCTACTTCCTCTCGAAGCATAGTAATATAATTTGTGATCAGATCATTAAATCATTTATTTCTCTTGAAATTTTTTAAATTCGTCGTTCTACACCCGTCGTTTTTTAGGAGGTCGACATCCATTATGTGGCATAGGGGTTATGTCTCTTACAAAACTTAATAGTATACCACTTCTACGAATGGCTCGTAATGCTGCATCCCTTCCGAGACCGGGACCTTTTATCATCACTTCCGCTCGTTGCATACCCTGATCCACCACTGTACGAATAGCATTTCCTGCTGCGGTTTGAGCAGCAAAAGGGGTTCCTCTTCTTGTGCCCCTAAATCCACAAGTACCGGCGGAAGACCACGAAACCACCCGACCCCGTATATCTGTAACCGTTACAATGGTATTGTTGAAACTTGCTTGAACATGAATAACTCCTTTTGGTATTCTACGTGCATTCTTACGTGAACCAATTCGTCCATTCCTACGTGAACCAATTCTTGCTCTAGGTTGTGCCATATTTTATCATCTCATAAATATGAGTCAGAGATATACGGATATATCCATTTCATGTCAAAACAGATCTTTTATTTGTGCTGTGCATTGGGTCCTTTTGAGAGTTCCTTTTGAGAAAGATTATCCTTGTCTCTGTTTATGCCTCGGGTTGGAACAAATTACTATAATTCGTCCCCGCCTACGGATCAGTCGACATTTTTCACAAATTTGACGAACGGAGGCCCTTATTTTCATATTTGTCATTCCTTATCTTAATTCCGAATCTATTCCTTGGAAGAAAATAAGTCTCTTTAAATTTGGAACTTCGAATTGTATCCCCACGAAAGGAATGTTGAAAAAGCTACCTAATCTAATCGTTTGAATCTTTGTTGCGGAGTCTATAAATTATACGTCCCCTGGTTGAATCATAGCGACTTACTTCAATTTTTACTCTATCGCCTGGTAGTATCCTTATAAAACTACGTCGGATCCTTCCCGAAATATAACCTAGAATCAGATCCTCATTATCTAAGCGAACCCGGAACATACCATTGGGAAGTGATTCAGTAATTAAACCTTCATGAATCCATTTTTGTTCTTTCATTCCAGATAACCCCCTTGAAGTATCAACTAATGGAGGAGGAGTGATATTAGACAACCCGCTCTTCTTCTTTTTGCCCAAAACAAATAGGAAGTTACGGATGCAATTGGGATATTAGAAAGATCACCATATATAACACAAAATTTCTCCACCGATTCCTTCTAGTCGAGCCTCGCGGTCTGTCATTATACCTCGAGAAGTAGAAAGAATTACAATTCCCATTCCACCTAAAATCCTAGGAATTCGTTGATAGTTGGAGTAGATTCGTAGACCGGGTCGGCTGACACGTTTTAAAATAGTTCTATATTGTCCTTTCCTATTCCTTCTATGTCGCAGAGTTAAAACCAAGAAATTTTTGTTGCTTTCTCGATGTTTTCTCACGTTTTCAATAAAGCCTTCTCGTAGAAGTATTTTAACAATATTTTCGGTGATATTAGTAGATGCTATTCGAATCGTTCCTTTTTTATCCATGTCAGCATTTCGTATAGAAGTTATTATGTCAGCAATAGTGTCCTTACCCATGACGAACTATAAGTATTGGTGTCTACGAGTTTTGATATAATCAACATGCTCTGCTTTGTTTTTTATGAATTATGAAAATAAATAATTTTATTAAAGGTATATGCGTGAGACACAATCTACTAATAAATTTTATTGAATCTATTTCAGATACCCTACTATATAATGGTCTCGTCTATTAGTATTTATAATACCTCAGGAGCTAATGAGACTATTTTAGTAAAATTCAACTGTCTCAATTCCCGAGCGATCGCACCAAAAACTCGAGTTCCTTTTGGGTTTCCTTCTTGATCAATAACAACTGCTGCATTATCATCATATTGTATTATCATACCGTTGTCACGTTTGAGTTCTTTACATGTACGTACAATTACAGCTCTGATCACTTCTGATCTTTGTAGAGGCATATTGGGCACTGCTTCTTTGATTACAGCAACAATAACGTCACCGATATGAGCATATCGGCGATTACTAGTTCCTATGATTCGAATACACATTAATTCTCTAGCCCCGCTGTTGTCCGCTACATTTAAATGGGTCTGAGGTTGAATCATATCATTTTCTTTTTTTTTTTCAATGCAAAGCAAAGGGCGAAGAAAAAAAAGAAATATTGTTTGTTCAGAAATAAAGAAACTTGCGGTTGGTTGCTTGTTTTCATCACACCTCTTTCCTTTGATTCCACATTACTACCCCGCAATAACGAATTGAGTGCGTATAGGCATTTTTGACGCAGCTATTGAAATAGCTTCTCTGGCTACAATTTCTGATACTCCACTCATTTCATAAAGTATTCGACCCGGTTTAACGACAGATACCCAATATTCGGGAGATCCTTTCCCCGAGCCCATACGTGTTTCTGTAGGTCTTACGGTAACAGGTTTGTCTGGAAATATTCGTACCCATAGTTTTCCACCACGACGTGCATATCGTGTCATTGCTCGTCGCCCTGCCTCTATTTGTCTAGATGTGATCCAAGCGGGTTCAAGTGCCTGAAGAGCGTATCGACCGAAACAAATACGATTGCCCCGATAAGATATTCCCTTCATTCTTCCTCTATGTTGTTTACGGAATCTGGTTCTTTTGGGGTTATAGTTGATGGTTGCTTTTCAATTCCATCTCTACTGCAGAACCGGACATGAGCGTTTCTTCTCATCCAGCTCCTCGCGAATTAAATGATTCAATATAAATATATTAGAGATATACATGTACTTACTGAATAATATACTGAATCATGCATGGGATTTGTTGAAATCAAATCTGTCACGTAGGAAGTTTTATATCTTGCTTGTATATACAATTCTATCTAAATATCTATTATAGATAGAATGTTTTTTCTAATTCATTAATGAATCTTAATCTTCGTTTTTTTTTTACCTTTATTGAATATTGAATCAGCCAATACTTTGCAATCCAATAAACCAATAAATAAGTAAATAAGTGTTTCGCGGGCGAATATTGACTCCTTCACTATCTGTTTCATTTGTAGAGTCGTTCCATGACTTTTCAGAAGAAATGAATTGTTTCTTGGTTCATTCCGCCATCCCACCCAATGAATCATTAGAATTCCTTTTCAATAGAATCTTCTGCAGTCACAGGTTCCGTCGTTCCCATCGCTTCTCGATTAATGGCTAGGCCCGAATTCTGTAATGGAGCTTCTAATTCCATTTTTCCTGAGTCAATTTCCTCAGTCTTTATTGACTCGACGCTCTTGATTTTTTTTCTTATGAACTGAACCGGATTCATCTAATTATTTTTTGGACGAGTCCATATTGATGCTTTAACACTCACTGCCTTTTGTTTTATGTTATGAGATGATTCATAGACCATACATATTGGAATTTTATATCATTATCATTGATATTCTCGTTCTTTCTTTCTCTCACCCTTCTATTTATCCATATCCCTTTGTTTTCGCTTCACAACCTATGGTCTGATTAATTTGTTTTTTTGTTTTTTTTTTTTACAAAAAAAAAAAGATTTCTTTCAGTTGCTACAACGATATGATCGATACATCATATAGTGACTGGTACCTTGGATCTAAATAATACGAAGCAATGAGCTGGTTATTAGTTGTATATAGTTATTAGTTCAGACTATTGGTTGGTTTTTTGAATCCTAAGGTAATCCTAAACTAAATAAAAAAAACCGACGAGTCACACACTAAGCATAGCAATTATACCAAAT